GAAAAATAATTCATACAAGAAAAGCGATTCAAACTAGTGAATAGAAGCAAAATAGAGTTTATTAAAAGAAAAGATCAATATAATAAATCTTTTCAAGATAAAACTAAATGAAATTATCTGCCATCATCAAAATATTAAGGTCTATTCATAAATATACTTTAATCAAAGTGACTTATCCCTAATTAATTAATCTAATTTTAATCTAATTCAAAAATTAAATTAATTCGATTCGATGAAGAAAATCTTACCTGAATTAGAATCAACTCAAAAATAATTTGATAAAAAATGCATCGTTTGAATCCTATATCCTATTTTTAACTTTATGATTTGTTAATCTTTTGCTCAAGATTGAAAAAAAGATCTTTTATCTATCTTAACAATAAGTAAATCAATGTAGGTTTGGTTTTATAAAAGACCAATCACTGCCGTAGAGTCTCTTTGAAGTCAAATCACACAATTTCATTATATTGACAATTTCAAAAAAGTGAACATACTATGTTCATAGGATGCTTGGTAGACATACAAATGTGCCCCCATCGTCTAGCGGTTCAGGACATCTCCCTTTCACGGAGGCAGCGGGGATTCGAATTCCCCTGGGGGTAGGGTATTACGAAAGGAAGTTGATCATGAATTATTCATAAGTTTGAAAAGGATTCTTCCTGGGTCGATGCCCGAGCGGTTAATGGGGACGGACTGTAAATTCGTTGGCACTATGTCTACGCTGGTTCAAATCCAGCTCGGCCCAAAAATTCACTTTTTCACGGATACTCCATAAAAAAATAAAATTATAATAAGAAAATCCGTTCTTTTTTTTATAAAAAGAAAATAATTAATTTAGGGACCAATCTATATTTTTGCTAGATTCTAAATTATCTAGATTTAAAAGTAAAAAATGAAATAAAAAGAAAGAATAATGGAAAGGAAATAATTAGCAATCAAGTTAGATTTGAAATAAGAAAACAAGCCGATTTAAAATCTTTCAAATCGGTACCCCTAAAAAAGTGTCATAGCCATGAACATAGGAGTCAATAGATTTATCTATTGTACCCTCTCGCATCTACTGTGATTTTTTCGATTTCCATTTTCAAATAACAAAGTATGTTGTACCATTTCCATTTTCTTTTTCTGGGATTGTAGTTCAATTGGTCAGAGCACCGCCCTGTCAAGGCGGAAGCTGCGGGTTCGAGCCCCGTCAATCCCGAGATATAAATACAGAATTGAAACAAAAAATACATTAATTCACCCCCCTCTTTTTTTAAGAGAAGAGGAGACAAATTTCCTCAAAAAATTTCAAAAGATGGACCCGATTTCATTTTAAGTTGCCCTTCTTTTTTTCTTCCTTTCAGTCAATTTATATATACTGTTTTTTAAAGTAAAAAATGAAAGTAAAAAACTAGATCATTCTCTATAACTCATAACGAAATTCATTATTTTTTTTGTCTAGGTCTGATGAAATATTCTTTTTATTGCTAGCTAAATACTCCCATTTTTGAATTGGATATGGATAAAAAATCTTTCTGTGTTATACTATTCCATTTTCGACGACGAATCGATTTGATAACTCAGATATTGTTATTCATAATATGGATATAATTCGATATCATCGAACTGAAATCCATCGCATTTAATTTAGCGACGAAAGATTCATCATCTCTATGGGATTAAATCCCGAAGTTATTGTCAAGTAAAAAAAAAGGAAACGATGACCTATGGAAGTTAATATTCTCGCTTTTATTGCTACTGCACTCTTCATTTTAGTTCCTACTGCTTTTTTGCTTATAATATACGTCAAAACTGTTAGTCAAAGTAATTAATTTGAATAAAGGTGAATTTCTTAAGTTCACCTAAATGATATTTATTAAGTGATAAATCATTGGGAAATTGAGTTCTATTTCGAGACTTATATCAAAGAAGTGGACTAGAATCTCTCGGCTTATATGCGATAGGAAAGCGGCATAGTAGAAAGAACTAGAAAAAATTTTCTAGTTCTTTCTACTAGAACTATCCCCCCCTTTTTTTTTTTTCAAATTTTTTCGTTTCGATTTACTATCGAAAGAGAGAAAAGACTTACTATAGAATAGTAATTCTAACTAGATAGAATCATGAACGGAATCTTTTTTTATTCCATTTTTTATTAAAAGAGAAATCGTAACTTCACTAAACTAGGATAAATAGAAAATGTTTGCAAAACAATCTAAAAGAATAGAGTTTTTTTTTATCAAGGCAATTAGTCAATTAATGTTAATTAATAAATAGTACCCTTATAATCCACTTCTTCCCCATACTACGAGTGAAAGGGAAAATGTAAAGACTACCATTAAAGCAGCCCAAGCGAGACTTACTATATCCATATCAATTCTGTCCCCTAACATTCTTAAAAAAAAAAAAAAATAAAAAAAAAAATTTTATATTGTTGGTCAATTGTTCAATAAAAATAGTAAGATTACTTTCAAAGAGTAAAAAAAAAAAGGCCGAATAAAAAAAAAGATCTAAATATATATATATATATTTATTTTTAGACTCCGTTTTCTTTTTCTATTTTTCTATTTGATATGTAAAATTCTCCATTCACTTAATTTGATTGAATGACTTACGTAAGTATTGACCGGGGTTCCTCTACAAAGTATCCTAAATAGATATTCTGTATCTTGATCGAATTTTATTTAAGATCCATTAAACAATATATTATTAATCTGAACATTATTCAGATTATTAAGATTTTTCCATTATTTTTTTTTTTAGTTCATGTTTATTTCTATTTATGTATTTTTTCAATTTCAAATTTCATATATATATTAATATAAATGAAATTATACCATATTCGAAAAAAAAAAAAAGGAACTCTCATATGTTTTGAATTAATCTCATAGTAAAAATAGCAAGAGTTATTATCCTTCGAACGATTTTGAACTTAGATCAGTTCTATATATTAATTGTTAAGTTAAATAGGCGGCACCCAGATTTGAACTGGGGAAAAAGGATTTGCAGTCCCCCGCCTTACCACTCGGCCATGCCGCCAAAACACTATAAACTTTATTCTGAAAAAAGAAAGATGGAATCTTTCTTTTTGGAGATAAAAAATGAAAAAAAAAACTCTTTTTTTTTGGGGGGGGGGGAAAGAACTAAAGTACCCTTAACAAATTTCATTTGTTTTATATTTATCTTTCTGTTGTTTAAATTTAATACTTCTATTATTCCTTTTTGGGTTCTATTGAATCTGAATCTGTTTCTTCGATCCATTTTTTCGTTAGATTAGAATCGAACAAACCACACAATGAAACTTTTCTTTTTTTTTTATTATTATTAAAATGAAAATAAAAGAAAATGTCAATCTTGAGTTATCAAAATACGATAACAATTCGAAGTCGAACCTAAAATTTGGGATTGTAAATTGAGGACCGAGTCTTTAATTTGAAGAAAAAATCCTATTTGACTAATGCTATATTCTTTTTCTTTTTGATTTCGAATTTTTATTTTAACAATATAATCGAATATATGAAAATCCCTTAACAGAAAAATTATTCCAAGAGATACGAATCTGTAACCAAATATCTTATTCTTTTTTACTTTAAAAAAGATTCTCTAACCTGTTAGAGATACTTAGACCGATCTCCTTTATTCATATGTTTAATAAATTATTTTATATATTGTATACTTTAGAATCTTTATAATCTATTTTTAGATAGATTAATATTTTTTCATGAATAAAATTCTACTCAATTTAGGTATAAAATTATCTTTCTTTTTTTCTTTCTTTATTATTTAGTTAGCAAATATTACCTATTAGAATATATATAATAATACTTGTAGTTTGATAAGATTTTATGGGATTCTGTAAACAGAATAAAAATTCTATGATTGCCAGATCAATTATTTAAATTGGATTGCAGGAAGAAAGATCCAAAAAAAATATAGAATCTTTATTTATTTTCTTTTTTTTTTTTCAATAAATGGGAAATTCAAAATGCTGGTGGATAGAAATGAAGGAATGTCTACAATACCTGGATTTAATCAGATACAATTTGAAGGATTTTGTCGGTTCATTGATCAAGGCTTAAAAGAGGAACTTTCTAAGTTTCCAAAAATAGAAGATTCAGATCAAGAAATGGAATTTCAATTATTTGTAGAAAAGCATAAATTAGTAGAACCTTTGATAAAAGAAAGAGATGCTGTATATGAATCACTCACATATTCTTCAGAATTATATGTATCCGCAGGACTCATTTGGAAAACCAGTCGAAATATGCAAGAGCAAACCATTTTTATTGGCCAAATTCCTTTAATGAATTCCATCGGAACTTTTATAGTAAATGGAATATACAGAATTGTGATCAATCAAATATTGCAAAGCCCGGGTATCTATTACCAGACGGAATTGGACCATAACGGGATTTCTGTTTATACCGGAATAATCATATCGGATTGGGGAGGAAGAGTCAAATTAGAGATAGATAGAAAAGCCAGGATATGGGCTCGTGTGAGTAGGAAACAAAAGATCTCTATTCTAGTTCTATTATCAGCTATGGGTTTGAATCTTCGAGAAATTATAGAAAATGTTTATTACCCTGAGATCTTCTTGTCTTTCCTGAATGATAAGGAGAAAAAAAAAATGGGTTCAAAAGAGAATTCCATTCTAGAATTTTATCAACAATTTACTTGCGTAGGCGGAGATCCCGTTTTTTCCGAATCTTTATGTAAAGAATTGCAAAACAAATTTTTTCAACAAAGATGTGAATTAGGACGTATTGGCCGACTAAATATAAACAGGAGATTGAATCTTGATATACCCACTAACAATACATTTTTGTTACCACGAGATATATTGGCAGCCGCGGATCTTTTGATTGGAATGAAATTTGGAATGGGTACACTTGATGATATGAATCATTTAAAAAATAAACGTATTCGTTCTGTCGCCGATCTTTTACAAGATCAATTTGGATTGGCCCTAATTCGTTTAGAAAATGTGGTTAGGGGGACTATATCTGGAACAATTAGACATAAATTGATACCGACCCCTCAAAATTTGGTAACATCAACTCCATTAACAAGCACTTATGAATCGTTTTTTGGATTACACCCATTATCTCAAGTTTTGGATCGAACTAATCCCTTAACACAAATCGTTCATGGTAGAAAATTAAGTTATTTGGGACCCGGAGGGTTGACAGGACGGACTGCTAGTTTTCGAATACGAGATATACATCCTAGTCACTACGGGCGCATTTGCCCAATTGACACATCTGAAGGAATTAATGTTGGACTTATTGGATCCTTAGCAATTCATGCCAAGATTGGTCATTGGGGGTCTTTAGAGACCCCATTTTATAAAATAAATGGTGGATCCCCCCCAAAACGTATACTCTATTTAGCACCCAATAGAGATGAATACTATATGGTAGCAGCAGGAAATTCCTTGGCATTAAATCGAGATATTCAAGAAGAACAGGTTGTTCCAGCACGATATCGTCAAGAATTTTTGACTATTGCATGGGAACAGGTTCATTTTCGAAGTATTTTTCCTTTCCAATATTTTTCTATTGGTGCTTCCCTCATTCCTTTTATTGAACATAATGATGCAAATCGAGCTTTAATGAGTTCTAATATGCAACGTCAAGCAGTTCCGCTTTCTCGGTCCGAAAAATGCATTGTTGGAACCGGATTGGAACGTCAAGTGGCTCTAGATTCTGGAGTTTCTGCTATAGCTAACCACGAGGGAAAAATAATTCATACGGATATTGACAAGATCACTTTATCGGGCAATGGAGATACTGTAAAGATTCCGTTAGTTATATATCAACGTTCTAACAAGAATACGTGTCTCCATCAAAAAACCCAGGTTCGGCGGAGTAAATCCATTAAAAAGGGTCAAATTTTAGCAGATGGGGCTGCCACTGTTGGAGGGGAACTTGCTTTGGGGAAAAACATCTTAGTGGCATATATGCCATGGGAAGGTTACAATTTTGAGGATGCGGTACTTATTAGCGAGCGGATGGTATATGAAGATATTTTTACATCTTTTCACATACGAAAATATGAGATTCAGACTCATGTCACAAGTCAAGGCCCGGAAAGGATTACTAATGAAATACCTCATCTCGAAGCTCAGTTACTTCGAAATTTAGACAAAAATGGAATTGTCAGGCTAGGATCTTGGGTAGAGTCAGGCGATATTTTAGTAGGTAAATTAACTCCTCAAGTGGCAAAAGAATCATCATATGCTCCGGAAGAGAGATTATTACGAGCTATACTGGGCATTCAGGTATCTACTTCAAAAGAAACATGTTTAAAATTACCTATAGGAGGTAGAGGTCGAGTTGTTGATGTGAGATGGATCCAGAAAAAAGGAGGTTCAAGTTATAATCCAGAAACAATTCGTGTATATATTTTACAGAAACGTAAAATTAAAGTAGGTGATAAAGTAGCTGGGAGACATGGAAACAAAGGAATCATTTCAAAGATTTTGCCTAGGCATGATATGCCTTATTTACAAGATGGAAGATCTGTTGATATGGTTTTAAATCCTTTAGGAGTACCCTCACGAATGAATGTAGGGCAAATATTTGAATGTTCGCTGGGGTTCGCGGGATATTTTCTAGAAAAACATTATCGAATAGGACCTTTTGATGAGAAATATGAACAAGAGGCTTCTAGAAAATTAGTGTTTTCCGAATTATATGAAGCGAGCAAACAAACATCTAATCCGTGGGTATTTGAACCCGAACATCCGGGAAAAAGTAAACTCTTTGATGGACGAACAGGAGAAACTTTTGAACAGCCTGTTATAATAGGAAAGCCTTATATCTTGAAATTAATTCATCAAGTTGATGATAAAATACATGGACGTTCCAGTGGACAGTATGCACTTGTTACCCAACAACCTCTAAGAGGAAGGGCCAAGCAGGGGGGTCAGCGAGTTGGAGAAATGGAGGTTTGGGCTCTCGAGGGATTTGGTGTTTCTCATATTTTACAAGAAATGCTTACATATAAATCTGATCATATTAGAGCCCGACAAGAAGTGCTTGGTACTACGGTTATTGGAGGAATAATCCCCAAACCTGAGGATGCTCCAGAATCTTTTCGATTACTTGTTCGAGAATTACGATCTTTGGCTCTGGAACTGAATCATTTCCTTATATCTGAGAAGGATTTCCAGATGAATAGGAAGGAAGTTTAATCCGATTTAATCAGAATATTTCTATATGATCGATTGGTATAAACATCAACAATTAAGAATTGGATTAGTTTCACCTCAACAAATAAGTGCTTGGGCTAAACGGATCCTTCCTAATGGAGAAATTGTTGGAGAAGTGACAAAGCCCTATACTTTTCATTACAAAACTAATAAACCAGAAAAAGATGGATTATTTTGTGAAAGAATTTTTGGACCCATAAAAAGTGGAATTTGTGCTTGTGGAAATTATCGCGTAATTGGAGATGAAAATGAAGATCCAAAATCTTGTGAACAATGTGGAGTACAATTTGTTGATTCTCGAATCCGACGATATCAAATGGGTTACATCAAATTGGCCTGTCCAGTAACTCATGTGTGGTATTTGAAACGACTTCCTAGTTATATCGCGAATCTTTTAGATAAACCCCTTAAAGAATTAGAGGGCCTAGTATACTGCGATTTTTCTTTTGCTAGGCCAATAACTAAAAAACCTACTTTCTTACGATTGCGCGGTTCATTTAAATACGAAATCCAATCTTGGAAATATAGTATTCCATTATTTTTTACTACACAAGGCTTCAATACATTTCGAAATCGAGAAATTGCAACAGGAGCTGGTGCTATCCAAGAACAATTAGCCGATCTAGATTTGCGAGTTATTATCGATTCTTCGTCGGTAGAATGGAAAGTCCTAGGGGAAGACACTTCTGCGGGGAATGAATGGGAAGATCGAAAAATAAGTAGAAGAAAGGATTTCTTGGTTAGACGCATAGAATTAGCTAAGCTTTTTATTCGAACAAACATAGAACCTGACTGGATGGTTTTATGTCTTTTACCAGTTCTTCCTCCCGAACTTAGACCGATTATTCAACTAGATGGGGGAAAACTAATGAGTTCAGATATTAATGAACTATATAGACGAGTTATCTATCGGAATAATACCCTTATGGATCTATTAACAACAAGTAGATCTACACCTGAAGAATTAGTAATGTGTCAGGAAAAATTAGTACAAGAAGCTGTGGATACACTTCTTGATAATGGAATACGGGGACAACCAATGAGGGACGGTCATACTAAGGTTTACAAATCGTTTTCCGATATAATTGAGGGTAAAGAAGGAAGATTTCGTGAAACTATGCTTGGTAAACGGGTTGATTATTCAGGACGTTCCGTCATTGTTGTAGGACCTTCGCTTTCATTACATCAATGTGGATTGCCTCGTGAAATAGCAATAGAGCTTTTCCAAACATTTGTAATTCGAGGTCTCATTAGACAACAGTTTGCTTCGAACATTGGAGTTGCTAAGAGTAAAATTCGGGAAAAAGATCCCATTGTATGGGAAATACTTCAGGAAGTAATGCAGGGGCATCCCGTATTACTCAATAGGGCACCCACTCTGCATAGATTAGGTATACAAGCATTTCAACCCATTTTAGTAGAAGGGCGTGCCATTTGTTTACATCCATTAGTTTGTAAAGGGTTCAATGCAGATTTCGATGGGGATCAAATGGCTGTTCATATACCTTTATCATTGGAGGCGCAAGCAGAAGCTCGTTTACTTATGTTTTCTCATATGAATCTTCTTTCTCCCGCTATTTCCGATCCTATTTGCGTACCAACTCAAGATATGCTTATGGGACTTTATATCTTGACAAGCGGAAATCAACCAGGTATTTATGCAAATAAATATAATCGATACACTTGCAAAACTAATCAAAATGAAAAAATGGAAGATGCTAATCAGAAGCATATCAAAGAACCCTTTTTTTATAATTCGTATGCTGCAATTGGAGCTTATTGGCAAAAAAGAATCTATTTAGATAGTCCTGTATGGATTCGATGGAAAGTAGATCAACGTGTTATTGCTTCAAGAGAAATGCCTACCGAAGTTCACTATCAATCTATGGGGACCTACCAGGAAATTTATGGAAATTATTTAATAGTACGAAGTATAAAAAAAAAAATTCTTTGTATATACATTCGAACCACTGTTGGTCATATTTATCTTTATCGCGAAATTGAAGAAGCTATCCAAGGCTTTTCTCAAGCCTGCGAATCCAAATTGATTATAGGGATCTAAAATGGAGAAGTCTATACTCGAATTGTACACTAAATAGTACACTATTGGTATAAATTAATATCCTTGTCAGTTGAACTAGAGATATATGTTCTGAATTTTTATATGAATTCAAATTGAGAAAAGGAAGTTTTCCAATCATTGACTCAAATTCATTGTCGAACCCGACTTAACAGAATATGGAGGTACTTATGGTCGAACGGGCCATTTTGGTCTTTCCCAATAAAGTGATAGATGGAACTGCCATTAAACGAATTATTAGCAGATTAATAGATCATTTTGGAATGGCATATACATCCCACATCCTGGATCAAGTAAAGACTGTGGGTTTCCAGCAAGCCACGGCTACATCCATTTCATTAGGAATTGATGATCTTTTAACAATACCTTCTAAGAGATGGTTAGTTCAAGATATTGAACAACAAAATTTTATTATTGAAAATAACTACCGTTATGGAAATGTACACGCGATAGAAAAGTTACGTCAATCCATTGAGGTATGGTATGCTACAAGTGAATATTTGCGAAATGAAATGAATCCTAATTTTAGGATGACTGATCCTTTAAATCCTGTGCATATAATGTCTTTTTCGGGAGCTAGAGGAAATGCATCTCAAGTGCACCAATTAGTAGGTATGAGAGGATTAATGTCCGATCCCCAGGGGCAAATGATTGATTTACCTATTCAAAGCAATTTACGAGAAGGCCTTTCGTTAACCGAATACATCATTTCTTGCTATGGAGCCCGAAAGGGTGTTGTGGATACGGCTGTCCGAACATCCGATGCTGGATATCTTACGCGCAGACTTGTTGAAGTAGTTCAACACATTGTTGTACGTAGAACAGATTGTGGAACTACTCGAGGGGTCTTTGTAAATCTTCGAAATGGAATGACCCCGGAAAGAATCTTTATCCAAACTTTAATAGGTCGTGTATTAGCCGACAATATATATATAGGGCGACGATGCATTGCCGCCCGAAATCAAGATATTGGGGTTGGGCTTGTAAATCGATTCATAAACTTTCGATCAATTCCAATATCTATTCGAACACCTTTTACTTGTAGAAGTACGGCTTGGATCTGTCGCTTTTGTTATGGACGGAGTCCTACTCATGGCGACCTGGTAGAATTGGGAGAAGCTGTAGGGATTATTGCGGGTCAATCGATCGGAGAGCCGGGTACTCAACTCACATTACGAACATTTCATACTGGGGGGGTATTCACAGGGGGTATTGCGGATCATGTACGAGCGCCCTCGAATGGAAAAATAAAATTTAATCCGGAGTTGGTTCAGCCTACACGTACACGTCAGGGGCATCCTGCTTTTTTATGTTCTATAAACTTGAATTTAACTATTGAAAGTCAAGATACTGTACATAATGTGACTATTCCACCTAAAAGTATTCTTTTAGTTCAAAATTCTCAATATGTCGAATCTCAACAAGTTATTGCTGAAATTTGTTCGAGAGCAGCTATTTTGAATTTAACAGAGAAGGTTCGAAAATATATTTATTCCGAATCAGAAGGAGAAATGCACTGGAGTACCAACGTATACCATGCACCCGAATTTACATATAGTAATGTTCATCTCTTAGCAAAAACAAGCCATTTATGGATATTATCAGGAAACTCGTATAAATTGAATATAGGCACTTGTTCAGTCCATAATGATCAAGATCAAATGAACACCTATTATCTTTCTATCGATAGAAACTCTATTTTTCATCCATCAGAAAATAATGATCAAGCTAAATACAAATTTTCTAGTCTTTCGGATAACACTGGAAAAAATATTTATTATTTTTCAAAAATGGATCGAATTCTATCGATTGGTTGTTGTAATCGAAAGTCTACTGTTATTCTTCACGAGAATTTTGATTTAGTAGCAAAAAGGAGAAAAAATAGATTCATCATTCCATTTCACTCCAATGAGGATCACGAAAAGGAAAAATTGACTTACTCTAGCATTTCAATTGAAATGCCTATAAATGCTATTTTGCGTAGAAATTGTATTTTTGCTTATTTCGACGATCCGCAATACCAAAGAAGTAGTTCCGGAATTACTAATTATGGTAATCCGAGTGTGCATTTAATTGTTAAAAAAGAAGAGTTAATGGAGCACGGCGGAGTCAAAGAAGGGAATCAAAAGAATAACATAAGAGTAAATCGCTTTTTTTTCATTCCTGAAGAAGTTTATATTTTACCCGAATCATCTTCTTTAATGGTACGAAATAATAGTATTATTGGAATAGATACACAAATAACTTTTAATATAAAAAGTAGGGTCAGTGGATTGGTTCGGGTGGAGAAAAAAAAGAAGAAATTGGAACTTAAAATATTTTCGGGTGGTATCCATTTTCCAGGAGAGATAGATAAAATCTATAGACACAGTGGGATTTTGATTCCACCCGAAATAGTAAAAACGAATTCTACGGATTCGAAGGAATCTACACAAGTTAAAAAATGGGTGTATGTCCAATTGTTTACACCAAGTAAAAAAAAATATTTTGTTTTAGTTCGTCCGGTAATTAAATATGAGATTTCAGATGGTATAAATCTAGAAAGTATTTTTTATAAGGATCTATTACAAGAAAAGGATAATCTGAAACTTCGAGTTGTTAATTCTATTTTATATGGAACTAGTAAACCAATTCTGGGAATTTCCGATACAAGTATGCAATTAGTTCGTACTTCGTTAGTATTGAATTGGGAACAAGATACAAATAATCTTTTGCGTGACGAGGCTTGTGCTTCTTTTCTTCAAGTAAGTACAAAAGGTATGATTAAGGATTTCCTAAGAATAAACTTATTGAAATCCTCTATTTTTTCTATCCGCAGAAAAAGGCAGGATTCATCGGGTTACGGATTAACCTCGTCATCGGATATTAATCCATTTTTTTCTCTTTATTCTAAGATAAAGAGAAAAAAATTAATTAAAAAACAAAAAAATAAACCAACCTTTACCACTTTATTGAAAAAAAATAAGGAGTACCAATCGTTGATAAGCTTGTCATCATTTAATTGTTTTCGAATATTTCCATTCAAGAACGGACAAGATTACAATAGCATAACAAAATCAATTCAAAAAGATTCTATAATCTCAATTCGGAATTCATTCTTAGGACCTTTAGGAACAACTTTTCAAATCTTAAATTATTTTTTATTTTCCAATTTAATAACTCATAATGAAATTTCACTAATTAAATATTTGAAACTTGATGATTTTAATCAGGCTTTTCAAAAAATGAAATTTAGTTTTCTAGATGAAAATAGGAGAAGTATAAATTACGATCCCTGTAATAACCCCGTTTTGAATCCAAAAAAGGTAAATAGGTCTTTTCCCTATCATAATTATAATTATGATTTTTATGAAAATGAAAAAGAATTGACACTAATTATCTTGGGAGAATTTATTTGTCAAACTCAATCGATTTCCAAACAATTACCACAAATAAAATCAGGTCAAGTTATAATTGTTCACCTTGATTCTCTAGTACTAAGAGCTGCTAAACCTTATTTGGCTACTCCAGGAGCAACCGTTCATGGGAATTATGGAGAAATCCTCTATGCTGGAGATACTTTAGTTACATTTTTATATGAAAAATCAAGATCGGGTGATATAACGCAAGGTCTTCCAAAAGTAGAACAAGTTTTAGAAGTACGTTCAATTGATTCAATATCTTCCAACTTAGAAAAGAGAGTTGAGGGTTGGAACGAGTGTATAACAAGAATCTTTGGGCTTCCTTGGAAATTCTTGATTGGTGCGGAGCTAACGTTAGTACAAAGTCGTATTGCTTTGGTTAACAAGATCCAAAAGGTTTATCGATCCCAAGGGGTTCAAATACATAATAAGCATATAGAGATTATTGTCCGTCAAATAACATCTAAAGTTTTGGTTTCAGAAGATGGCATGTCTAATGTTTTTTTACCCGGAGAACTTATTGGATTGTTACGGGCGGAGAGAACGGGACGCGCCTTGGAAGAATTAATTTGTTATCGATCCGTATTATTGGGAATAACGAGAACATCTCTGAATACTCAAAGTTTCATATCTGAAGCAAGTTTTCAAGAGACTGCTCGTGTTTTATCAAAAGCAGCTCTTCGCGGTCGTATCGATTGGTTGAAAGGTCTGAAAGAAAATGTTGTTTTAGGTAGTATGATCCCCCTTGGAACTGGATTTAAAGGATTAGTACATTATTCAAAGCAATCTAAAAGTTTTATTTTTAAAAACAAAAAGAATAATTTCTTTGAGGGTGAAATGAGAGATATTTTATTCTACCATAGGGAGTTGTTTGATTTTGGTATCTTAAAAAATTAATATGATAGGGCAAAATTTATAGCATTTCTAGATTCCTTTATTTGAAAGAGTGGGATCGTCTATTTATTCAACTATTTATTTGAATTTAGTGTATTTATTTTAATTTACTGATGGTTTTGGGATTTTATATTGTTAGGCTTAATACCAAGACAACAAAAAATCGAATCATAGGAAACAATAAATAAAAATAACATAATCGCGGGAGTCGGGACAATATAGGGTACAAGAGAAGGTTCCGTCGGAACAATTATATATTTTATATTTCAAGGTTTTTCATCTCTCTTTTTTTTTTAAGAAAAAGAGAGAGAGAGGGGGTGTGGGGAAAAATGATAAGACGATATTGGAACATAAATTTGGAAGAGATGCTTGAAGCGGGAGTTCATTTTGGTCATGGTATTAAAAAATGGAATCCTCGAATGGAACCTTATATTTCGGCAAAACGTAAAGGTATTCATATTACAAATCTTACTAGAACTGCTCGTTTTTTATCCGAAGCTTGTGATTTAGTTTTTGATGCAGCAACCGGAAAAAAACAATTTTTAATTGTTGGTACGAAAAAAAAAATAGCGGATTCCGTAGTGCGGGCTGCAACAAAAGCGCGATGTCATTATGTTAATAATAAATGGCTTAGCGGACTTTTAACAAATTGGTCTACGACCGAAATGAGACTTCAAAAGTTCCGGGACTTAAGAATAAAACAAAAGACCGGGGATTTCAATCGTCTTCCAAAAAGAGATGCGGCTCGATTGAAAAGACAGTTATCTCACTTGCAAACATACCTGTATGGAATCAAATATATGGCGGGATTACCCGATATTGTGATAATCCTTGATCAGCAAGAAGAATATAGGGCTCTTCGAGAATGTATAACGTTGGGAATTCCAACGATTTGTTTAAGTGATACAAATTGTGATCCAGATCTTGCTGATATTTCGATTCCTGCTAATGATGATGCTATAGCTTCAATTCGATTAATTCTTAATAAATTGGTATTTTCTATTTGTGAAGGTCGTTCTAGCTATATACAAGAGCCCTAATTAATAATTAAGATAAATATTTAGAATAGTAAATAGTACTAAATATACATAAATTCTATATTATTTCTAAATAATATAGAATTAGATAAAAAGAATTAGATAAAAGAATCCTTTTTTAAACCCAAAGAATCGGTTCCTTTTTTTTTTAATTCCCTAAAAAAAAGAAACAAAACTGTAAAAATCATGTAAAAAAGTCGTTTCCAAAATATATATATAGATATATATATATAATTCAAGCAAGCAAGTTAAAAAAACCTTGAAAAAGGAAAGGTCGAATCAAAATAATTTCTTTAAAAGTTTTCTTTCAGAGGACAATATGAATCTTTTCACATGTTCCATCAGCACTTTAAAGGGTTTCTATGATCTATCGGGTGTGGAAGTAGGCCAGCATCTCTATTGGAAACTAGGGGATTTCCAAGTCCATGCTCAAGTGCTTATAACTTCTTGGGTAGTCATTGCCATTTTATTAGGCTCCGCCATTGTATCCGTTCGGAATCCCCAAACGATTCCAACCACCGGTCAAAATTTCTTTGAATATGTTCTTGAGTTTATTCGATCCATAAGCAAAACTCAGATTGGAGAAGAATATGGTCCCTGGGTTCCTTTTATTGGAACTTTGTTTCTTTTTATTTTTGTTTCTAACTGGTCAGGAGCACTTTTACCGTGGAAAATAATCGAGTTACCGCATGGAGAGCTAGCAGCTCCTACGAATGATATAAATACTACCGTAGCCTTAGCTTTACTTACGTCAATAGCCTATTTTTATGCGGGACTTAGCAAAAAAGGATTAAGTTATTTTGGTAAATATATTCAACCAACTCCAATTCTTTTACCTATAAATATTTTAGAAGATTTTACAAAACCGTTATCACTTAGCTTTCGACTTTTCGGAAATATATTAGCGGATGAATTAGTAGTTGTTGTTCTTGTTTCTTTAGTACCTCTAGTGGTACCTATACCTGTTATGCTCCTTGGATTATTTACAAGCGGTATTCAAGCTCTTATTTTTGCAACTTTAGCTGCTGCTTATATAGGCGAATCCATGGAGGGGCATCATTGAATCATTTTTTTTTTTTTTTTTTCTTGTTTTTTTATAATATAGTGCAAGTAATGGATATGTTTTTCTTACAGTGATCCATTTTTTGAATAAAGAAATAGACAAGATCTTTTAGTTAGACGATCTCAAGGAAGCAGAAAGAAGATTATGCTAGTTTCGAATCTCAACTAAGAAGAAGGAGAAAAAGAGATCTACAAAAGATTTGTCCGAATATTCCTTTGGTTCATTTATGTCTCCTTCCAATCAATATTGTTTTTTGTGTGTTTTATTTATTCAATTCTCATCTTATTTTAAGAAACAAATAGTATTGTAACTAATAATTTATTTTTAAATTTTTAGAATCCAGATAAAAAAAACCGCTTACTATATTGAATTGAATTTAAAAATTCACCAAAGTAGCTCTTTTTGTAAGGAAAAATTTTAATTTATGAATTGATCCCTTTAAGATTGTGATTGGATCTATCTATTAGATTACTATAATGAAAATAGTAAGTGATGTAGTTCTCTTTTAGATTTGGAAATTCAATTGAAATAAATGAATAGTTTTGGTTTACCTTATGCAAGAAACACATGTATATGTAATATTAAACATTTAAGTAATTCTGTATGGATATATCTAAGTATCATTTACTACTATTAATGATTTAGATAGGCATTTGAATCCAATTTATTTGGAATAATTCAAGAGTATTATACTTCAATTAGCAATTCGTAGCGACTTTTAGGTCCTTCGATTCGCAGAAATCCTATATTGAATATTGCTGGAATTCTAAATTCATAATTTTGTTTAATGAGTGATTGTATCATTAACCATTTCCATTTCTTTTTTTTTTTTTATTTTGGTGCGAGGAATTTATCATGAATCCATTGATTTCTGCCGCTTCCGTTATTGCTGCTGGCTTAGCTGTTGGGCTTGCTTCGATTGGACCAGGGGTTGGTCAAGGTACTGCTGCCGGGCAAGCTGTAGAAGGTATTGCGAGACAGCCGGAAGCGGAAGGAAAGATACGGGGTACTTTATTGCTTAGTTTGGCTTTTATGGAAGCTTTAACGATTTATGGATTGGTTGTAGCATTAGCCCTTTTATTTGCAAATCCTTTTGTATAATCTAAATTAATAATCTAACTTAGAACAAAAAAATTGTAGTTTTTTATTACCTAAGTGCTTATTGCGTGCTGATTTGTATTTTTATTATTTTTTTTTATTTGCAATTTTATCAAGCTTGTCTACTTAACAAGTACTTAATTAATACTTTTTTTTGTACACTAACCTATGGGAAGGGTTTATTTATGGATGAGGAATTAGTATATTGATTCGCTTTCTTCCTTCCCATACACCCCTTTTATTTAATGTTTATTCAATTTAATCAATTTATTCCAGTCTTTTTTTTTATTGAATTTAAAACAACGCTTATAAGCGAGTGTTGCAATAAACTCAATATCTTGGCATTCAGATAATCTTGAATATCTAATTGGATATGAATCCATTTAAAAATGGGTAAAGAAATAAATGAATAAAGTAAGTAGATTAATAATAAAAAAAAAGAATCGAAATCGTAAATAAACAAAACTTAAATACTAATTAAATTAAAGATATTTTAACTAATAAAAATAAATAACTAATATTCTACCTAATATTTTAGACTAAACAAAACAAGAAGAGGAGATCTTATGAAAAATGTAACCGATTCTTTCGTTCTCTTGGGTCACTGGCCATCCGCCGAGAGTTTCGGATTTAATACCGATATCTTAGCAACAAATCCAATAAATCTAAGTGTAGTTCTGGGTATATTGATCTTTTTTGGAAAGGGAGTGTGTGCGAGTTGTTTATTTCAAGAATTGGCTGAATTGATCCAGCTGCACTTTTTTGTATTAACTAAAACAAAAGCTGTGCATAATCCTGCGAATTACTTCTAAAAAAATTTAAAATCCATCTGTAAGAAACACAGCATTTCGTAATTTATTGGTCAATAATCTTTGATTCTCTATCAACCAATACTGAGGAACAATTAACATGGTAAAATCATAACTGTTTAAAGTCCAGACATAGCAAAGTATTCTTTCTACTACAATGATAATAAAAACAAGAATTCAGATTCAAAAAAGAAAATGAATACTTGAAATTTTTTTTTGACATATAACACTCATGTCAAAAAAAAGATTCGAAACTTTGTTTATTTTATTTTAATTTGCTTATAAAGAAGGGGGTACTTAGTGTTCTCCAATGCTCAATTGATAACCTAGTTTTAAAAAGAATTCTTTGGATTTGAAGAAAAAATGAAACAACTCTACTGACAATTACTTGTTTGATCCGAAGAGTCCTCTCACTATTTCAATCATAGATTAGTTGACTATTTTTTTTTATATCACTTTTAAGGGTAGAAATGAGGAAAGGAGGATAGGCTCACTACAATCGAAACTATATGGTAATTTCCCATAAGCACGTCAAATAAGTGAGCGGGAGAGCCAAATGAATTGAAAGATTCATGTTTGGTTCGGGAAGAGATTATGAAAGTCTTAAAATAAAGGAAAAGATAATCTACTTTCATTAAGTGATTTATTAGATAATCGAAAACAGAGGATTTTGAATACTATTCGAAATTCGGAAGAACTACGCGAAGGGGCCATAGAACAGTTAGAGAAAGCACGAATTCGCTTACGACAAGTGGAGATAGAAGCAGATGAGTATCGAGTGAACGGATACTCTGAAATAGAAGGAGAAAAGTTGAATTTAATTAATTCAACTTATGCAACTTTAGAACAATTTGAAAATTGCAATAATGAAACAATTAATTTTGAACAAGAAAAGGCACTTAATTATGTCCGACAACGAGTTTTCCAACAAGCTTTAAACGGAGCTTTAGGAACTCTGACTAGACGTTTAAACAACGAATTACATTTACGTACCATCAGTGCTAATATTGGCATGTTGGGAACAATAACAGAAATAACTGATTAGTCCTACTGTTATAGTCTAGGCATCATTTTTTTTTCAACAAAGGAAGAAATACTCATGGTAACCATTCGAGCCGACGAAATTAGTAATATTATTCGTGAACGTATTGAGCAATATAATCGAGAAGTAAAGATTGTAACCACGGGTACCGTACTTCAAGTAGGCGATGGGATTGCTCGGATTTTTGGTCTTAATGAAGTAATGGCAGGTGAATTAGTCGAATTTGAAGAAGGTACAATAGGTATTGCTCTAAATTTGGAATCCCATAATGTTGGTGTTGTCTTAATGGGTGACGGTTTACTAATACAAGAGGGAAGTTCTGTTAAAGCAACAGGAAGAATTGCTCAAGTCCCAGTTAGTGACGCTTATTTGGGTCGTGTTATTAACGCTCTGGGTAAACCTATTGATGGTCGGGGTGAAATCTCATCTTCTGAATATCGGTTAATTGAATCTCCAGCGCCGGGTATTATTTCACGGCGGTCCGTATATGAGCCTCTACAAACAGGACTTATAGCTATTGATTCAATGATCCCAATAGGTCGGGGACAGCGCGAATTAATTATTGGGGACAGACAGACAGGAAAAACAGCAGTAGCCACAGATACAATTTTGAATCAAGAAGGACAAGATGTAATATGTGTTTATGTAGCTATTGGTCAAAAAGCTTCTTCTGTAGCTCAGGTAGTCACTACTTTACAGGAACGAGGGGCAATGAAATATACGACTATTGTAGCTGAAACGGCGGCTTCTCCCGCTACATTACAATACCTCGCCCCTTATACAGGAGCGGCTATAGCGGAATATTTTATGTATCGTAAACGACACACTTTAATCATTTATGATGATCTGTCCAAACAAGCGCAGGCTTATCGACAAATGTCTCTTTTATTACGAAGACCACCTGGTCGTGAAGCTTATCCGGGAGATGTTTTTTATTTACATTCACGCCTTTTAGAAAGAGCGGCTAAATTAAGTTCTAATTTAGGTGAAGGGAGTATGACTGCTTTACCTATAGTTGAGACTCAATCGGGAGATGTTTCTGCTTATATTCCTACTAATGTAATTTCAATTACCGATGGGCAAATATTCTTATCGGCCGATTTATTCAATGCTGGAATTAGGCCGGCTATTAATGTGGGAATTTCTGTTTCTCGAGTAGGATCCGCAGCTCAAATAAAAGCGATGAAACAAGTAGCTGGTAAATTAAAATTAGAATTAGCACAATTTTTAGAATTAGAAGCCTTTGCACAATTCTCTTCTGATCTGGATAAAAGTAGTCAGAATCAATTGGAACGAGGTCGACGATTACGTGAGTTGCTTAAGCAATCCCAATCGAATCCTCTCAGCGTTTCAGATCAAATAATGACCATTTATACTGGAACGAATGGATATCTCGATTCATTAGAAATAGGACAAGTAAGGGATTTTCTTGATGAGTTGCGTACTTATTTAAAAAGTAATAAACCACAGTTTCAAGAGATAATATCTTCTACAAAAACATTGACCAAAGAAGCGGAAACCTTTTTGAAAGAAGCTATTCAAGAGCAGATGCAACGTTTTCAACTTAAAGAACAGTAGATATGAAGTGATCAATCAATCTTTATTTTAGGTATATCCCTAAATAAGAAGACAACTTAATAAGAGATTTAAGAATACTATAAAAAAAACTAGAGTATAAAAATAGTAGTCTTCCTCTACCCACAATCTTGAATTAGACAAGATTTTGAAATAAGAACTAATATTTGATTATCCAATAGAATATATACTACTATATGAAAAGATCCCGCGTCCAATAGGATTTGAACCTATACCAAAGGTTTAGAAGACCTCTGTCCTATCCATTAGACAATAGACGCCTTTTGATTTCCATTTATTATTTAATAATATTATTAAATATTTTATTATAATTATTCTAAAATTATTATTATTCTTTTTTTTTTTTCTCTTTTCCCTTGCTTTTCCAAAAAATGGAAAATGAAAAAAAAAAAAAAAGAATAATGATAAAGTTTTTAAATTGATATAATTGAATTTTTTTTTATTAAAAAAATAGAAAAAAGAATTGATAAATAAAAAAAAAAAAAAAATAAATTTTTATTCATATTTTTTAAGTATTAGTGTATAAACAAATCAAAACTCAATCGAGTAGATTTATATATAATAATAAAATCTAGAATACTATATCAAATAGATCTTAGTATTCTCCATTTTTTTTTGAAACTTCAAAATATGAAATCAAAAATCTCAGTAATTTTTTAGATTTTTCATGTTTAATCTATAAGTATTTATTATTTTCGAAGATCCAAATAAAAGTTTTTTCTATTTGAGTTTTTGATTTTTCTTATTTTTATTTATTACATTAAATTGGTATAGTTAGAATAGAATACTAATAACCAAGGCTTTGGGCATTATTTTCTTGAGTAATAGATCAATATAAAGTCTAAAAAATATAGAAACCGAGTTTCTATATTCTTATATAGGCCTGTAAAAATATTTACGGAGTAGGTAGAGTGAGAGCGGGTAGCGGGAATCGAACCCGCATCGTTAGCTTGGAAGGCTAGGGGTTATAGTCGATGTTTATTTATTTTATTTAACATCTCTAATTCAAAACAGAACATGAAACTTTGGTTTCATTCAGCTCCTTTATGGAATAAATAGGTATCCATTTTCAGATAAGATCAAATAATACATATGATGCACCCAAAAGATATTCGAATCATACAATACCCATAACATCTATTACAACATCCATAACATCTATGTCAGCCCCTTGTTTTTTTTATTTAACAAATTTTAAAAACTCGCTTTCTAGATAATCCTTCTAAATGTAGGGCTCTTTCTAGTTACTTCGTCCTCTATTTCTTTTTTTTTTGTAATCTTTAGGAAAAGATGTTTCGACCGAGCTAAAACAAAATGTAGATGTCTGTAGTAAACTAAAGACATCGTTTAATGCTTAATTGATTCTATTTTGCTTCAATTTCGATTGTTTAAAACAAACATAAAAATGAAAGATTTAGTTACGATTCGAAATCAATTAATCTTTTTTTCTTTATCCATAGATCATATCTTCACACTTATTTCATTGGAAATATTGATCCAATGATCAATAAATTATGTTTCATAATTTCATTATACAATTTCTTTTAATTGATTTTTGGATACAAATTATGAGAATGTTGAATTTTCCTTTATTTAATTCAATATTGAAAGGGAAAGGTTAAAATCCTTTTAAGAAAAAAAGTTTTTGGGCAGAATATCAACCTCGAAGAATCTTCTAACTAAATAAATAGTTAGAGTTTGCGTTAATCAAACGAATCACACTTTTACCACTAAACTATACCCGCTACAATGTAATTATTGTTTACAAAAAAACTTTTGTCAAGGAATAGGATTCGCGTTTAGTATCATAAAAAAAAAGAAAAACTAGAGGTATAATCAAATTCATTTAGGTAATTTAGCAAGATTTCGAAAAAAAAAAAAAGAATCCTAATATTCCTAATATTCTGTACTATTTGTATAGTTTGTTATTTTGTATCCAAGAAGGAACTAGAGTTCCTGTTATTATTGTTATTATTTATTAGGATTCGTTTTAATTTTACTAAAACTCCCTTTTATATAAAAAAACTAAGTTATGCTTTTATTATTATTTTGATTCAAACTTCATATTAAGGTATTTTCTTTTGTATTTTTCTAAATATAAGTTAGAAAAATACAAAAGATATTATTATTAGGTTTTCAATTTTAAGAGAAAAGAGATTCTATAAATTCTCTAACTAAGTGTTAATTTCTATTTTTTCTATAAAAAAAAAAAAAAAAAAATGAAAATTTTGAAGATTCACTAACATATTCCATTCTAAAGTAGAGGTAATACAAAAAAGAAATGAAAAAACAAATAGAATTATATATAAGGAGATTCACTAAAAAAAAAAAAAAAATATTTTTCCTTTTCAAGTCTTAATTGTTTTATACAATAGAATAAAAATATTCATTCCCTCTTTTCGGAGAGATGGCTGAGTGGTCTAAAGCGTCGGATTGCTAATCCGTTGTACGAATCTTTTGTACCGAGGGTTCGAATCCCTCTCTTTCCGATTAATTCTTTGATCTTTTTTTTTTTTTTTTATGGAAACTTTCTTCAATATTGAAAGATCTAGAAAAGATGAAATCTCAAGAGCATACAAAAATAAATCAAAGAAAAAAACTTTTGTTTTTATTCCTCACGGCCAGGATTACGTCCTGGATCATTAGATAAAAATCCAAAGATGAAGAGTGAAACGAATAATATCACTACTGTGTAGACAAAAAGTTTGAGAGTAAGCATTACACAATCTCCAAAATCATTTTTTGGTAAAAAAAAAAAAAAAAAAGAAAATAGATTTTCTAGTTTGATTTTGATGAATTCAAACTAATAAATTAGGTATTTTCGAGAAAGATCAAAGGTCTTTTTCAAAGTAAAATCAATTCAAAGTAAAATTTATTTATATGTCATTCAGAGTCTTTTTTTATACAAAAAAAAAAAAAGAAACTCTTATACGTATTAGTTTCTAGTTGGGGTAAACTCGAATTATATTAATATAATTCTAGTCAATTAGAAGAAAGTTTTTTATTTTTCAACTGAATGAAAAAAAAAAAAAGGAAAAACATCAAGTGAATTTTATTTCACGGATCTAAACAAAACCAAATTGAAGACGTATATACAAAAATCCTTTAAACCGTATGATAGCAGTTAACAGTTAACATTTCAAATTTTCTTTTAGCTTTTGGAAAAAAAATAGGACAATCGTAGATTTTTAACAATCTTATCGAAAACTTACAGCAGCTTGCCAAACAAAGGCTAATAAAAAAAAGAACAAAGGAATTACTGGCATAATATCTACAATTGGATTTAGAAAAGCATAAGCTTCGGGCAATTTTGTGAAGAAAAAACTGTTTGAATCGAAAGCGGAATTAAAACAAATAAAAATAAAACTAAAAATATTAAGCATAACAAAGATTTTGTTCTTGAAAAGAATTCAATTTTGATTAAGTTAGTAATAGATTTTTGAGAACAAGATTTGAAAAAAAAAAATAAGATTGAAGTAAAATAGACTAAAAAAACTTCTTTAATCTTATCCAATCAAACGTCAATTCTCAAATAAAAAAGAAAAAAAAAAAGAACATTTTGATATTTTCAGATCAAATCTTTATATATATTTTTATACATATAAAGAATCTTTTAATTGAATTATATATTATGTAATTGAATTATATATTATGATCAATAAATAGACTTTAAGTCTATATCTTCCTCTACATTGAAGAAAATTCGAACAATAAGCTCCATCTATCTTAGAGAATCCTCTGCATTTTGGTTTCAAATCCAGTTGACAAAAACAATATATTCAATAATATTATTATTGAATAAGAATATTTTTTTTGAATAAATATGAATGGGACGTGGCCGAGTGGTAAGGCAACGGGTTTTGGTCCCGGTGTTCGAAGGTTCGAATCCTTTCGTCCCAGAAACTATACTTAATTCAAAAATAGTATTTATAGTATTTAAAGTATAAGATAATTAAAGTATAAGATATTTCTAATATTTTTGAATTAGAAATAAGGAATTCTATCCCATTTTTTAAACTTCTAAATAGTTTTCCGTTTGTAGATTTTACGAAAAAAAAAACATAATTTTATTAAGATTCAATATCTTAATAAAATATTGAATAGATAGCTAAAAAAGAATTAGCTAGTTAGTTATACTTAAATAGAATAATCCATTATTCTATTAGATAGAACTTAATAAGTTCCATTTCTATCTTTTGTATTATTTTTTTTATCCTAATCTATTTTTGTATACTAATCTTAGGTTTTTTGAATGAGATTCTTTTCCTTAATGTAGATCTTTTTTGTCACCCTAGTTAATATTGACAACACCGTAGTATCTAAATATAATCAGATACTAAGTAAGTATCTAGCTAAGTAAGTATCTATCTAAGTAAGTATCTAGTATATCTACGCACATATACTTTGGTCTTTTTTACTTGTTGTTCTTTTTTTTTTTTTAGTTTACTGGTTTGAATTAAGTATTTTTTTACTTAATCTTATCTTTATTCAATTTTTTTTATGTATTTTGTATCTTTTTTTAGGGTTGCTAACTCAACGGTAGAGTACTCGGCTTTTAAGTGCGACTAACATATTTTACACATTTGTATGAAAAAAAGAGATTCGTACATACCATCGGTATTGTTTGTAAGACTACGACTGATCCGGAAAGGAATGAATGGAAAAAACAGCATGTCGTATTAATGAAAAATTTTGCAAATATATTCTTTTATCGAATCGAATTCAAATAAAGTTTGAATTCTTGGTCCAGAAGATATCCAACCGAATTCAAAACGAGTCGAATGAATAAATGGATAGAGCCCCACACCTTCAATTAATTAGATAGAGGAAAAAATAGAAACGAGCTTCAGTTCTATATTAGAATAATTATCCAATCTAATTATATGTTAAAAATATATTAGTATCCGATGTATGAAAGGCTTCCTCATTAGCACATATTTTCTATTAGTTTAATAAATCCTAACTATTCCACGTAGAAGAATGTGTATAATAAAGAGTATATTGATAACAAAGATATTTTCCAAAATCAAAAGAGCGATTGACTTGAAAAAGTAAAGGATTTTTAACTCTTTTTTTTTACTTAAAAAAAAATGGATTTTGTCTATCAAGTAAAACAAAGAGATGTTATAGAATCTTTTAATTCATTTTTTTTGAGGTATTCATTTTTTTCTTATTATCTTCCTTTATTTTGACTCTATCGCACTACGTAACATTTTCTAATGCCAAAAATCCCATGGCCTTGCTTTAATCAAAAATTGCCCATAAATAAAAAAAAAAATGGGAGAAAAAAAAGATCAAAGATATTTAGATCTAGTTATATCTCGTAAAAATGACTTCCTATACCCACTTCTCTTTCAAGAGTATATTTACACACTTGCTCATGATAATAATTTATTTCCAATAATATTGTTGGAAAATTTAGGTTATGACAAAAGATTCCGTTTTTTAATTGTAAAACGTTTGATTACTCGAATGTATCAACAGAATCATTTGAGTCTTTCTATTGCAGATTGTAAAGAAAATATTTATTTTCTCTACAATAAAGTTTTATATTATCAAAAGATATCAGAGGGGCTTTCAATCATTGTTGAAATTCAATTTCCCCCCCAATTGGGGAATTTTTTTAAAAATTTTGAATTAGTCAAAGTTCAAAATTTACAATCAATTCATTCAATATTTCCCTTTTTAGAGGATAAATTTCCCTATTTAAATCGGGTGTCAGATGGGTTATTCCCTTACCCCATTCATCTAGAAAAATTGATTCAAATTCTTCGTTACTGGTTAAAAGATTCATCTTCTTTACATTTTTTACGATTCTTTTTTCACGAGTATTACAATTGGAACCATCCTCTTTTTCCAAAAAAATCAAATTCTTTTTTTGGAAAAAGAAATCTACGATTATTTGTGTTTTTATATAATTCTTACGTATATGAATACGAATCCATTTTCTTTTTTATTCGTCGCCAATTCTTTCATTTACCATCCAAATCTTTTCGTTTTTTTTTTGAAAGACTTTATTTTCATGGAAAAGTCGATAATTTTACAGAGGTTTTTAGTAAGTGTTACCCCATTACTTTAGAGTTGTTCAAAGACCCGAATATGCATTATATTCGCTATCAAGGAAAATTCTTTTTTGCTTATAGGGGAGGTATGCCATTTTTAATGAAAAAGTGGAAATACTACTTCGTTACTTTATTTCAAAATCATTTTGATGTTTGGTTGAAACCAGAGAAGATATATATCAATCCATTAGATAAGCATTCATTCCACTGTGTTGGTTATCTTTTAAGTTTAAAACTGAATCCTTCAGTGATACGAAGTCAAATGTTACTAAATGCGTTTAGTATAGAGAATACTATGAAGAAAATGGATATACTAGTTCCAATTATTCTCATGATTGACTCATTATACAAAATGAAATTTTGTAATAAAATAGGTCATCCCATTAGCAAACCGACCTGGATCGATTCATTGGATTCAGATATTATTGACCGATTTGTGCGTCTATGCAATAAGATTTCATATTATTATAGTGGATCCTCAAAAAAAAAAGATTTGTATCAAATACATTACATACTTCGATTTGCTTGTTTAAAAACCTTGGCTCGTAAACATAAAACCTCGGTCCGTTCTTTTTTTAAAAAACAAGGCTCATCCTTTTTAGAAGAATTATTTCTAGAAGACCCGATTTCTTCTTTGATGCTTATAAGATCCTCATCTAGAGCGTCTAATCGATTTAATCAATCTAAAGTTCGGGTTTGGTATTTGGATATTATTTCAATTAATGATCTAATCAATCATGATTAATATTTGGAAACTAAATGGAAATAAAAATCCTTAAAAAAAAGAGATAATAATATAGAAAAAAATACAGTTTTTTTTTCGAATAAGGGATTGTTTTGTATTATGAAATGTTCATAAACTTTAAATATACAAGTAAGGTACAAGTAAAGATTGAATAATTGAGTATTCAATTACCTTAGCAGTTTGGTCTTGGGAAAATTGGGTTTTGGATGTTTACGTAGGGAAAGCCGTGTGCGATGAAAAAGGCAAGCACGGCTTGGGGAGGGATTTTTTTAACCTATTTTTTGACTAGTTAAATTATCTACTCCATCCGACTAGCTCCGGGTTCGAGTCCCGGGCAACCCATTCTAACTAACATATTCAAATCTTATGCAACTACATAAGTTATAATATTGGCATTTTTATGGATTCTATATGAAAATGAAAGATATATGTTTTTCATAGGTATTAAAATGATCTTTGAGGAAAATGTTTCTTTCTTTTCCTTATTTCTATATAATAAGGCAATTTCAATTTCTAGTGAGAAGCTCTATAGAATTTTAATGAAATTTTAGACATTGCATTTTTTAATTTTCAAAGAATGTTGGATTCCGTTTCCACTCTAAGTAAAAGTCATATTGAAAGTCTAAAGAAAATAAAGCGATTGAGAATTTGGGAGAGGACCAATCTTTTTTTATGATTTTGCGTTTTTTACTTCCAAGTTGAAATATTAATTGGAAACAAAGAATGGGTGATACCTTCAAAAAAAAAATCTTGAGTTCATCAAATTTTCTATTGTCGTGCAGGCAAACGAGTCCGGGTTTATCTTTTTTTTCTTTCAAAACTCAAATTTACCATCCTGTTGGAACTATATTAATAGCAATTGAGAATGAAGAGTCGGATTTTGATTCTAGAAAAATTACGAATAAAGAGTCGGATTCGGATTCTGATTATTTTGATAATTACTACTTTAATGAAATTTTAGACATTGCATTTTTTAATTTTCAAAGAATGTTGGATTCCGTTTCCACTCTAAGTAAAAGTCATATTGAAAGTCTAAAGAAAATAAAGCGATACCAATATTTGTGGGTAACCTGTGAGGTTTGCGACGGACTAAACTATCGAAAAGATTTTCTGTCAAAAATGTATATTTGTCAATATTGTAATTCGTATGTAAGAATGGGTAGTTCAGAGCGAATTGATTTTTTGATTGATTCAGGCACTTGGTATCCTATGGACGAAGATATGATATCTTTGGATCCCATTCAATTTGATAAAAAAAACAAAAGTGATGAAGTTAAGCAATTGAATCGCCGTTCAAAGGTGTATAAAAAGTATAAGAGATATAAAATTAAAACATACTGGTATCCTATACGAAGTACGGAAGTACTTTTTTTTTTATTTTTGGAACTACCCTTGTCTATATTCCTTAAGAGATCTTTTTCTATATCCCTTAAGAGATCCTTTTCTATATCGCTTAAGAGATCTTTTTCTGTTAGGCGTAAGAGGTTGTCCCGACGCCGTAATTATATTTATTATCTACACAGTTATCTAAAAAAGATGGGTCCAAAGCTAAAGAAATTTTTCTTTTTGAAAGAAAACTTTTTGAAAGAAAACTTTTCGAAAGAAAAAAAAAAAAAATATAAAAAAAAAATATATACTTTTAAAAAACAAAAAATAAAATACTATTTTTTGAATCTAGTTCGAAGAAATAATAGACAAATATTGAGCGAAAGTAATACGATATTGAAAGAGTTAAAGAAAATAATTTCTAAAAGTATACCCGCTGAAAATAAAAAAGCACTTGATCATAAGAATAAAAAGAGGGGTGTGGGTGCAGAAACTCCTTATAGAAAAAAAATTGACTCTGTTCAACGAGAGCATGGATTAACTGAAGCTGTTCAGACTGGTGTAGGCATGCTAAATGGTATTCCCGTAGCAATGGGTGTCATGGATTTTCGGTTTATTGGAGGTAGTATGGGAACCGTAGTAGGAGAGAAAATCACCAGATTAATTGAGTATGCTCGCAATGAACGTTTACCTCTTATTATAGTTTGTTCTTCGGGAGGAGCCCGTATGCAAGAAGGGAGTTTAAGTTTGATGCAAATGGCTAAAGTCTCTTCGGCTTTACATCATTATCAATCCTCTAATAAATTATTTTATATATCAGTTCTCACATCTCCTACGACAGGTGGTGTAATAGCAAGTTTTGCTATGTTGGCTGATATCATAATTTCGGAACCTGAAGCCCATATTGCATTTGCTGGTAAAAGAGTAATTGAGCAAACTTTGAATCACAAGGTACCAGACGGTTCACAAGAAGCGGAAATGATATTTGATTGTGGATTATTGGATCTAATCGTACCACGTAATCTTTTAAAGGGCGTTTTGAATGAATTAGTTCATCTACACATTTGATTGAGTTATTTCACACTCAAAGTATATTTCCTTTATATACTATATATAAATTCAGTACACTCGTAATTTAATAAATTATTTAATTTAAGAAGTTATTTCTGAGTTAAATAAATAGATACATAAGTCCAAAAAATGGAACTATACTATAATACAAAAAATATGGAATTAATACTAAAACAAATACAAAATACTAAAACAAATAAAAAGTAGACGTTCATACCTTTATTTCATGTAGAAAAAGAATCAAGTTATTTTAGTGTTTTAAAAGTGTTTTAAAACTTCCTTGCGCTTTATTAATATTCTATTAATATAATATATGCTCACTTATATAGACTTAAGATATAATTATATAAGATTTACTAGAAAACTAGAAAAGCTAATGGTTAAAAAATATCTTTCTAACCAAACTACCAAAAAAAAAGTAAATAAAAAGGATCATATAACACTTATAAAAGAAATAGGTACAAATATTAAATATTAAATCGAGGTGTGCATTATATGACAATTCTCAACAATTTACCCCCTGTTTTTGTGCCTTTAGTGGGTTTAGTATTTCCGGCAATTGCAATGACTTCTTTATTTCTTTATATTCAAAAAAATAGGATTCTTTAGTTACTATGGATTGCAGCTCTTTTTTTCATTTGGAAGGCTTTTTTTGTAACTTAAGCCTGGATGATAAGATAGATATCCATTTTGAAAAAAAAACAACATACAAATCATGCCCGTTGTGAAAAGTTATTTCAGAAATAAAGAAAACCAAGTAAAATATTTTGGGACTAGTATCCCGTTTACAAAAAAAATAAAATTAGATCGAGTATGAGTTGGCGATCAAAACAAATATGGATAGAACTTATAGAGGGGGCCCGAAAAAAAAGTAATATCGGTTGGGCTTTTATTATTTTTTTAGGTTCATTGGGCTTTTTCTTTGTTGGCGTTTCCAGTTACCTTGGCCGAAATTTGATATCTTTTTTTCCGTCTCAGCAAATTCTTTTTTTTCCCCAGGGCATTGTGATGTCTTTTTATGGTATTGCCGGTCTTTTTATTAGTTCGTACTTATGGTCCACTATCTTGTGGAATGTTGGTAGTGGTTATGATCGATTCGATAGAAAAGAGGGGATAGTGTCAATTTTTCGTTGGGGATTCCCGGGAAGGAATCGTCGTATTTTACTCAGATTCTTTTTGAAAGATATTCAGTCTATCAGAATAGAAGCTAAAGAGGGTATTTATGCTCGACGTGTTCTTTATATGGAAATCCGGGGACAGGGAGCCTTTCCTTTGAATAGTACCAATGAAAATTTAACCCCACGAGAAATTGAGAAAAGGGCGGCGGAATTGGCTTATTTTTTGCAAGTACCAATTGAAGTATTTTGAAATGAATTCAAAAAGTAGGTTCTTCGTGACAGGAATGTAAAAATCCAAGGATTCTTCTTTCGTCCATAATTGATTTGCAATTACGAGAATACATTAAATTAAGAATAAAGATCGAACTATGGGTTTTTAAATCCAAAATCAAGAATCAAGTGATAAATTTCAAGTTGTAAACCTCTATTTGACTATTTGCGAAAACAAAAAATAGATCAGATAGAGTCCATAAAAAATATAGGTTCATTACAAATAAAAAATGAAAAAAAAAAAGCATTTAGCTCTGTTCTTTATATTATATCTATAATAGTGGTGCCCTGGTGTATTTCTTTTCTGTTTAATAAAACAGTGGAATCTTGGGTATTCCATTCAAGAAATACTAGTCAATCAGAAATCTTTTTAAACACTAGTCAAGAAACTAGTGTTATCGAAAAATTCATTGAATTAAAAGAACTCTTCTTGGTGGACGAAATGTTGAAAGAATATACAGAAACAGATCCACAAAAGTCTTTTATTCCACTCCACACGCAAACCATTCAATTACTTAGGATGTACAATGAAGAGTGTATCCATACGTTTTTACACTTTTCAACAAATATATTTTGTTTCTTTATTCTAAGTCTATATGCTGTTTTAGGTAATGACGAACTCTTTATTTTAAATTCTTGGGTTCAAGAATTTATATATAACTTAAGTGATACAATAAAAGCTTTCTTTATTCTGTTCATAACTGATTTATGTATAGGATTTCATTCACCTCACGGTTGGGAACTAATGATTGGATCCGTTTATAATGATTTTGGGTTTGCTCATAATGATCTAATTATATCTGTTCTTGTTTCCACTTTTCCAGTCATTCTTGATACAATTTTTAAATATTCAATTTTTTATTATTTAAATCGTGTATCTCCATCACTTGTAGTGATTTATCATTCAATGAACGACTGATAAAAAGATTTAACTATCGAATTTTCATTTTTATTCTTTTTTTTTTTTTTAACTTACAATATATATATATATATATTGTAAGTTTAAGTGAATGGTATTGCAACTCTATTTTAGTCAAAATATTTGAAAGATTTTTCAGTAAATAGCAGCATCGTGGGTAAGGAACTCTTTTAGTGACTTACCTAATCTTATTGTAGAAATTGGGGGGATCAACGATTATACCATGCAAACTAGAAAGAGTATTTCTTGGATAAAACTAAAAGAAGATATTACTTGCTTTATTTCTCTATCGCTCATCATGTATATAATAACTCAAATATCCATTGCAAATGCATACCCTATTTTTGCGCAGCAAGGTTATGAAAATCCACGTGAGGCAACAGGGCGTATTGTATGCGCTAATTGTCATTTAGCTAATAAGCCTGTAGATATTGAGGTTCCGCAAGCGGTACTTCCTGACACTGTATTTGAAGCCGTTGTTCGAATTCCTTATGATAAGCAACTGAAACAAGTTCTTGCTAATGGAAAAAAGGGGGGGTTGAATGTCGGGGCGGTTCTTATTTTACCCGACGGGTTTGAATTAGCCCCCTCAGATCGTATTTTGCCAGAGATGAAAGAAAGGATAGGGAATCTGTCTTTTCAGTCTTTTCGCCCCAATAAAAAAAATATTCTTGTGGTAGGACCCGTTCCTGGTCAGAAATATACTGAAATCACATTTCCTATTCTTTCTCCAAACCCCGCGAATAAAAAAGATGTTCATTTCTTAAAATATCCAATATATGTAGGGGGGAACCGCGGAAGGGGCCAAATTTATCCTGATGGTAGCAAAAGTAACAATACGGTTTATAATGCAACAGCCGCTGGTGTACTAACTAAGATTTTACGAAAAGAAAAAGGGGGATATGAAATAACCATAACCGATGCAGAGGGGCGTCAAGTTATTGATATTATACCTCGAGGCCCCGAGCTTCTTGTTTCAGAAGGTGAATCCATCAAACAAGATCAACCATTAACGAGTAATCCTAATGTGGGTGGATTTGGTCAAAGCGATACTGAAATAGTACTTCAAAACCCCTTACGTATTCAAGGTCTTTTAGTCTTCTTTGCTTCTGTTATTTTGGCCCAAATATTTTTAGTTCTTAAAAAGAAACAGTTTGAAAAAGTTCAATTGTCCGAAATGAATTTCTAGATTTTAACTAATTATTAATTCGTTTTTTTATTTTTTTTTATAAAAAAATAAAATAGATATATTCTAGTTATTTTGGGGCAATTGACTAATGTGAAACTACTCCATTTTTCATAAAAGCGGCTTTTGCTCTTCCATTTCCATTAAAGTCCTAACTTTTGAAATAGGAGGGGTCGAATTAATTCATTCGGATAAGATTTCGTCGTGATTAATTGTAGTATTTTTTTTATCCTTAAGCATAAGCTAACTAAAAAAAAATGAAATTTGGAAAGGGAATTTAGTATAAATTCAATTTATTAATATTCTTAATATTTTGACTAGTCTAAGTCTAGTTTTAGACACAAGAAAAGTATGTGGAGAAATTATTTTCTTGTGTCTAAAGACTAATGATTCTTACTCTTTTGGGGTTGTTCATTAAATAGTCATTTCTTTATTTCCTTTTGAGATTGAGAGTTCTCAAAAATCAATTATCTTTTTAAACATGGAGTTGTATTCATACAATCAAAAGTTTGATAATTTAACCATTCATTCCTTCCAACAAGGAACAAGTGGGTTAAACCCATTTGTTTTTGGAAAGAAAAACGGATAACAAAAAAAGGATGAAATCTTTGGGAATATTGGAGGGATCCATTTATTTTCAACTTGTACAATTCCAGTTTTATGATTCAAGTCTTAATTATTAAGAACTCAGTGGGACCCTTTTTATATATGATATATGATTCAAGGAATCCCGTTGAGTTCTTATGCTTTCATCTAGGCAACTCAGTTCATCCTATTATTACTACAAGGATGAACCCAATCCGGAATATGAACCATAAAAGAAAATGCCTAGTAAGCCAATTAGAATACTACCTGCTACAATACCTATTATCCAAAGAGGAATCCTTCCTGTAGTATCGGCCATTTATCCCACTTCCTCCTATATTTTTACTCAAGTGGTCATACTATAGACATACACAGTCATAGATAATTTGGAGATGATATCCATCCGAGGGGATAAAACAATTTCGACTTTTATTTTTTATTCCACTTTTTTTCTAGAATTTTTTCTTCTATTTTATTTTTTATTTCTTTTAGTAATTTAAAGAAATAATTAGTTAAAGAAATAACTAGAAAATAAAACAGCAAGTACAAAAATGAGTAACAACCCCCAGTAAAGACTGGTACGATTCAATTCAACATTTTGTTCGTTCGGGTTTGATTTTGTCATAGCTCTCTAATGAATTTTGATTAGGTTTATCGTTGTATGAATTGCATTGCTGAGATGGATCCCAAAAAGAAAACTGTCGGTACAGCTAGGCCGTGAACAGCTAACCAGCGTACTGTAAAAATAGGATAAGTTCGATCTATGGTCATTGAGGCCTCCTAAAACTATTTACTAAATTCATTGAGTTGTTCCAAAGGATCAAAACGGCCAGTTATTAGTGGAATTCCTTGTCGGCTTTCTGTAAAATATTCATTTGGACGTGGACTTCCAAAAACATCGTAAGCTAAACCAGTACTGACGAATAGCCAACCTGCAATGAATAAGGAAGGTATAGTAATGCTATGAATGACCCAATAGCGAATACTGGTGATAATATCAGCAAAAGAACGTTCTCCTGTGCTTCCAGACATGCTGAGCTCCACATATTCTTCTACATAAAGTAAAAAAGGGATCGATTCTTTAAAAGATGTGATCAGTAAATTTTTATTTACTGATACCTTATCTTTGTAAGATCGTCAATTTAGTACCAAGGGTTTCTTTAAAATATACCGAATCAGTATAGCTACCCTTCTTCTGACACAGCAACGCAATAGCAATCGGTTAAAAAGAAATATTTTGAGAACACTATTTTACATTTTTTTTATACCTATCTTATGCCATATATCATGGATCAGATAAAAAAAAGAGTACCTTTGATTAATTAATCAATTTCATTAAAGTTATATTTAATGAATTAGTTATTATTGTAATTTTTTGATAGGGGACTAGTACTTCAAAAAAAAAAAATGAAGCAAGCGAAAAAAAATGATTAGTCATAGCATTAATATTAATTATTTCTTTTTTGTACTTACTGATTTTGTATTGGGGTCTATTTATCTATCTGTAATTCTATTTTCGTTGGTATCATCTATAATCTATAATGAATGCAAAATGAAACCTTTCATTTTAATTTAGGAAAATGCTTTCCAATTCTATGTCGAAATTAGAAACACAAGTTTATTTAGCTCTTTTATGTTTACTCTAACTAGTTATTTCGGTTTCCTATTAGCAGCCTTAACTGTAGCTTCGGTTCTTTTTATTGGGCTAAGTAAGATACGACTTATTTAGATTTATTTCAATAAATCCATTTTAAAATCCAAAAATGAAATGAACTGTTTTGAAACAGAAACCCAAGCAATTTCTCTAGACAAATACTCTTTAATGGGGTTTATTGCTTTAAGTTTTTTTATGGATCGTATCCATCTTCATTTTTTTTTATTGAGATTTTTAATCAATATAGATTAATATTTAAAGATAGATATATCATCTTTTATTTTTTTGGAAACAAATTCAAATGATTGAAGTTTTTCTATTTGGAATTGTATTAGGTCTAATTCCTATTACGTTGGCTGGATTATTTGTAACTGCATATTTACAATATAGACGCGGTGATCAATTGGACCTTTGATTTCTTTTTGATTTCTTAAAGTCTCCTTTTCTTTTTTGACCCCCCCCCGGTAAGGGAGGGGTTCCCATTTTTAATTTAGTTTGCTGCTCCCTATTTTTTCCTAATATTGTTACTTACGAAAACATCAAGGGAAACACGCTCTATAGGATTTGAACCTACGACATTGGGTTTTGGAGACCCACGTTCTACCGAACTGAACTAAGAGCGTAAAAAAACATAAGGAAGTCTCTTTTTCTTTTAAGTAGCACACAACCCATCTTGCTTAAAGTCTTGCAAGATTTTTATCTATTTTTATCTACAATAGACTCCCAATAAATAAAAATAAAAACGGATTCTCTTCAATTTGAATGAATTTCAAGAGGTCTTTTTTATTGTTCATAGGCGAAGTAATAGGTAGGGATGACAGGATTTGAACCCGTGACATTTTGTACCCAAAACAAACGCGCTACCAAGCTGCGCTACATCCCTTTCAATTGGTTTCCAATTCAATTCTAAAGAATCTCCATCTTATTTTCCAGATACTTATGTGTGTTTTTTTTTTTATTTTTTGAAATATGTAACTCCCAAAATAATAACTGAATTAACAATTCAGAGATAAAAATTATAGATATTAATTATCTATTCTAGATACTAAACTTACGATAGAAAGATTCTATTTATGCTCTTAAATTATTATTCATTTCAAATTGAATAATAAATCTTTCATAGAATAATAAATCTTTCATTAAAAAAAATTCCAATTGAACTTGAAGATATCTATTTGATCGTATATATTACAACCAATATGTAATACAATAATATTACAATACAAAAAAAAGTATCACTATTCATTTGAAATGAATAATAATTTTTCTAGCCAATAAGGAAGGAGTATAAAAAAATGCGAGATTTTAAAACCTATCTATCTGTTGCACCTGTAATAAGTACTTTATGGTTCGGGGTTTTAGCCGGATTATTGATAGAAATTAATCGTTTTTTCCCGGATGCATTAACATTCCCCTTTTTTTCGATCTAGTTATTACTATGGGGGGGTTGAAAGAGATTCTCGATAAAATAGGATCTCTGGGAATACTTTCCCCCCTCTTCCATTTATTTTTTTTATTTGGTCGTATTTAGTATTTTAAAAATAGATTAAAAGTCAAAGCGAAAAAGTAAAAGCGAATTAAAATCCAACAAATTTTTTTTTACTAAGATTTCAATAAAATGAAAGGCCAAGAAAATGAAAACATATTAATTAAGTATATGGGGTTATTAATGTGGGGTTAAGTTAACATATGATGTTAAAATTTTAAACAAAAGAACTTTAGTTCAATTCGAAATAGAAAAGGACTCCTTTAGTTATTGTATTAACACTGAATATTAAACAAGCAAATCTTTCTTTTGTTTACTTGAAATTGTAAATCTCTAAGAGTTGAAGTAACAAAAACAAACCCCAAAAAATAAAAAGGAGGTTCATGGCCAAGGGAAAAGAAGCGCGAGTAGGGATTATTTTGGAATGTACCAACTGTGTTCGAACGAGTGGTAGTAAATCAAGAGGTATTTCCAGATATAGTACTCAAAAGAATAGACACAATACGCCGATTCGTTTGGAATTGAAAAAATTTTGTTCTTATTGTTCCAAACATATGATTCATGTGGAGATCAAAAAATAGATGTAACCTCTAGATCTTAGTGTGATCTTGATATCAAATATAAGGATTGCCTAGTAACAAATAGTTAATTAGGAAATTCTCCATTGAGAATCTAAATTCTCTATTCATATAGAGACAATCAAAAGAAAAAGTCTATTTTTTCATTTTCCATTTTAAATTATTATCCTTTTTGAGCGGATCGAACTTTCAAATGAAATAAGGAAAAAACCAAATTATGGATAAATCCAAGCGACGTTTTCTTAAGCCCAAGCGACGTTTTCTTAAGCCCAAGCGGCGTTTTCTTAAGCCCAACCGACCATTTCGTAGGCGGTTGCCCCCGATACAATCGGGGGATCGAATTGATTATAGAAATATGGGTTTAATTAGTCGATTTATTAGCGAACAAGGAAAGATTTTATCTCGGCGGGTCAATAGATTGACTTTAAAACAACAACGATTAATCACTATTGCTATAAAACAAGCTCGTATTTTATCTTTATTACCTTTTATTAATAATAATAACGAAAAAAAAATAAAATTTATGAAATTAAAAAAAAGGAATGTGGGTACTCCAACTCCAGGTTCTCGAATACGTAAAAGAAAAGCTTACTCGTCAATTGAATCAAAATTGCAATCCGAATTTAAACTTTAAAAAATAAAGAAGTAAAAAAAAAAAAGAAATAAGATCTAGTTTTTTATTATATGATATTTATCATAAGAAAAAAATTTAACAATCTTTTTTTTTTTTTTTTTGGAATGCTTTTGTTCAATTTGTCTGTGTTAGTGGTCCTTATTTTTATGTTAATCTGTAATTATTATACTCAATTTCTATTCTACCTTCTCATACTTTTTTTAGCGTATATTCTTGTGATTCTTTTTTTTTTTTTTTTTTTTTACACTCCATTTTCCTTATATATCATTTTTATGCTTTTTCAATATTAGTTGAAATTGTATAAAGACAATTCTTATTTAAAATAGAAATTTGTGCGAGTATTTTACGATTAATTAGCATTTGGCTCTTGTAGAGATTGTTTATTAATTTATTATAATTAAAAAATAGAATATTTTCGCGAATTGATGCATTTATCCGAGTCACCCACAAACGCCGAAAATCTCTTTTTTTTCTCGCTCTATTCCGATGAGCGGAAGCTAAAGATCTAAGTTTTTGTTGAATAATACTTCGAGTACGTTGTGAATTCCCCCCACCCAAATTGGATGTGAATAAACGAATTTTTGTTCTACGCCTATGAGCTATATATCCTCGTCTAGTTCTGGTCATTGAATAAGTGAAACTTTTATGAATAACGAAAAGATTTCTTATCTTTCAGATATTATTTTATCCTTTTCTATAAAAACAAAACTCCTTTTTCCAATGTATAAAAAAAGAATTCCAATGGCTTTTGCTACAATAACCTTCCTCCCCACAATTTTTTTTATAGGCGATTCATGTTTTTTTATAAAAAAAGCTATATTAAATAAGAAGTAAACAAAAATAAATTGTTGGTTCCATCGTTTCTATGGTAACTTCTTTTAAACGGTGAGGTCTTCTATATACACCGGAGCTCTTTTTTAATTGAATCCAAAATCTTGTTAACTTGTATAGTTCACAGCCTTTGGCTCTACCTATGAATTAAGCAACAATAAGTCTTTTACACCAAGACCCATCTATACAGTAACGGTATTTAATTAGGAAGATTCGCGAATTTGCTGACCCTCGAAGTCCGTTCTTACAAGAATATGGGCCTTATCTTTTTTAAAAGGATGAACCCTGCTTAACTTAAAAAAGAATCAATTATTAAAAATTGGGTATTCCTTACCCAATTTCAATTGAAAACGGAGGTGATTGAATTTTCACCACTGAAAACCATAAATTTGATCTACAATAAAAAAAAGAAGCATATGCTAGATCCTTTTTTAGAATAACTCAAAACCTGATATTATTTTTTTCTATCTTAGTTCTTTTTTTTGTAGCGGGTAATATAAAGGGTTCTTTCCCATAATATCGAGGATTGAAACGAGTCGCACATACACCCTAGTACACGTTCCTCGTCGTTGAGGACATCTCACAAGAGCTGGAGATTTGTTTATTTTTCTGATTGGCTGTCTTGTGTTTCTAATAAGTTGTTTAATAGTTGGCATGGTAAAGTGTATGCAGCATAATAATCTGGTTTAGATTAATCCTAACCGGATTATTCTAAATTTTCGCTTTTCGAAAAAAAACTTTATTTAGTTTTTTATGCAGAATTCTATTTAAGATGATAAATAAAATAGGAATGCGGGGTAAATTCCCCTTACTTTGCAAAAACCTCGTCTGCTATAGAATCAACTATTCCATAAATTTGAGCTTCTTGTGCTGACATAAAAAAATCTCTTTCCATATCTGTGTATATAACTGAGACGGATTGTCCTGTTTTTTTTGCATATTCTTTTGTGATGGTTTTACGCATTTTTGTTACTCTGTTTATTTCCATGGAAAGGTCTCCAGTTTCTAATTCAGAAAACAAAGCAGCAGGTTGATGGATCATTATTCTAGCATGAGGGAATGCTATACGTTTGGAATTCTCTCCTCCAGCCAAGATCAAAGATGCCATTGAAGCCACAATACCCCCCCCAATTGTATTGACGTCTGGTGGTACAGCTTGCATCATATCATAAATGGCTAGTCCTGACTTTACCCATCCGCCGAGAGAATTTATAAAAAAAGTCAAATCGGTAGTTTCGTCCTCTATACTGAGATAGGTCATAAGACCCATAAGTTGATTTGTTACCTCATTATTTATTTTTCGAGTCAAAAAAAGGATTCTTTCCTCATAAAGTAGATTGGGTAAATCAACCCAAGTTACCTTTTCTTCTTCTTCGGTATCCGTATATTCGTACTCATCCTCACTTTCATCTTCAGTTTGATACCCATCTTCAGATTCTGAATCTTCAAACTCAGCCTCTTCTTCAAATTCATACTCAGGAATTTTTGGAACACCTACTGGCATAAAGTAAAAGAACAAAATGTCAGTATTTTATTTCACTTTGATATGAAAGCATAACAATGAATTTTTTGAATCTTATTTTTGTTTTTTTTTTTTTTCAGAGATTCACTGCCTTAAGAATAATTTTTTTGACTAATGAATCAATTTGTCTGCAATTACTCCGCTAAAAAAAAAAAAACAAAAATAAGATTCAAACCCCATTGCATATTGATACTTATTGAGTATAGAATAGATCTGCTTCTCCTTGTTCCTACAACCCCAATTTTACATTATTACTCAAATAAAGAAATATTTCTAAGAAATATTTGTCGGGGGGATAATTGATGAAAAAAGAAGGTTCTAAACCTTTTTTTGTCAGTGCAATAAAGTTACCTATTATTATACATTTTTAATTTGAAAGAGGTATTTCCATGGGTTTACCTTGGTATCGTGTTCATACCGTCGTATTGAATGATCCCGGTCGTTTGCTGGCTGTTCATATAATGCATACGGCTTTAGTTGCAGGTTGGGCTGGTTCGATGGCTTTATATGAATTAGCAGTTTTTGATCCATCGGATCCCGTTCTGGATCCAATGTGGAGACAAGGTATGTTTGTTATACCTTTCATGACTCGTTTAGGAATAACAAATTCCTGGGGTGGTTGGAGTATTACAGGAGGAACTATATCAAATCCGGGCATTTGGAGTTATGAAGGTGTAGCAAGTGCACATATTGTCTTTTCTGGTTTGTGTTTTTTGGCAGCTATTTGGCATTGGGTGTATTGGGATTTAGAAATATTTTCTGATCAACGGACAGGAAAACCATCTTTGGATTTGCCGAAGATTTTTGGAATTCATTTATTTTTGGCTGGGGTTGCTTGTTTTGGGTTTGGTACCTTTCATGTAACAGGATTATATGGTCCAGGAATATGGGTATCCGATCCTTATGGGCTAACTGGAAATGTACAAGCTGTAAGCCCAGCTTGGGGTGTTGAAGGTTTTGATCCGTTTGTTCCGGGAGGAATAGCTGCTCATCATATAGCAGCAGGTACGTTGGGCATCTTAGCGGGTCTTTTTCATTTAAGTGTGCGTCCGTCTCAACGTCTATACAAAGGATTGCGGATGGGAAATATTGAAACAGTTCTTTCCAGTAGTATTGCTGCTGTTTTTTTTGCAGCTTTTGTCGTTGCTGGAACCATGTGGTATGGTTCAGCAACGACGCCAATTGAATTATTTGGTCCAACTCGTTATCAATGGGATCAAGGATACTTCCAACAAGAAATCTATCGACGCGTTAATGATGAATTAGCCGCAAATACAAGTTTATCTGAAGCTTGGTCTAAGATTCCCGAAAAATTGGCATTTTATGATTACATTGGTAATAATCCAGCAAAAGGTGGATTATTTCGGGCGGGTTCAATGGATAATGGAGATGGAATAGCTGTTGGATGGTTGGGACATCCTATCTTTAGAGATAAAGAAGGGCGTGAGCTTTTTGTACGACGTATGCCTACTTTTTTTGAAACTTTTCCTGTTGTTTTAGTAGACGGAGACGGAATTGTTAGAGCGGATGTTCCTTTTCGAAGGGCGGAGTCGAAGTATAGTGTCGAACAAGTCGGTGTAACTGTTGAGTTCTATGGCGGGGAATTAAATGGGGTTACTTATAGTGATCCTGCTATTGTTAAAAAATATGCTAGACGAGCTCAGTTGGGTGAAATCTTTGAATTAGATCGTGCTACTTTGAAATCGGATGGGGTTTTTCGTAGCAGTCCGCGGGGGTGGTTTACTTTTGGACATGCTTCCTTCGCTCTTCTTTTCTTTTTTGGTCATATTTGGCACGGGTCTCGAACTTTGTTCCGAGATGTTTTTGCTGGTATTGATCCAGATTTAGACGCTCAAGTGGAATTTGGAACATTCCAAAAGATTGGAGATCCAACCACACGAAGACAAGGAATCTAATACAACTGTAATCTCGTATTTTTCTATTATTTTTTTGTGCTTGGCTATGTTGTAATGTATCATCTATTTTTTCATGACTTTTTTGAATCTTGACTTTTTCGTTTGTTTGTCGATGATCCAAAATAAACAGGTATGGAAGCTATAATTGTAAACCACGTTTGAATTTATGGAAGCATTGGTTTATACATTCCTTTTAGTCTCGACTTTAGGAATCATTTTTTTCGCTATCTTTTTTCGAGAACCTCCAAAAGTTCCAACTAAAAAGTGAATTTTTTTTTTCATTCTCTTAGACTAGATGCAGTAACGTAAAGAGCCTCCCAAATCAAATTTGGGAGGCTCTTTACGTTACTGCATCTAGTCTCCGTGTTCTTCGAAGGGATCGCGTAATTGCTGAGAGGGTTGCCCAAAAGCAGTATATAAGGCATACCCAGTAAAACTTACAAGTAAACCAGATATAAAGATGGCGACTAGAGTTGCTGTTTCCATTTTTCTGTAATTTCAAAAATACAATGGATCTATGATAAGATCATCTATTTACAATGAAATTGTATACAAAGTCAACCGATCTCAATTAATACAACATAGGATTTATGGCTACACAAAGCGTTGAGGGTAATTCTAGATCTGTTCCAAGACGAACTAATGTAGGGAGTTTATTAAAACCATTGAATTCTGAATATGGTAAAGTAGCTCCTGGATGGGGAACTACCCCCGTAATGGGAGTTGTAATGGCTTTATTTGCAGTATTTTTATCAATTATATTGGAGATTTTTAATTCTTCTGTTCTATTAGATGGGATTTCAATGAATTAGATTTATTAAGTACCCGCCTATTAAATAAAATTCAATTTTTGGATTTGGTTATCCGATTCTTTATTTCATTTTTTTATTCTTTTGGGGAAGTTCGATCGTGAAATTTTTTCTGTATTTATGGAATATGAGTGTGCGGCTTGTATTAAAAAATCCTATCGATAATACAGAAAAGGGGTCTGTCATCTTTTGCTATAGATAGTCTTTTTATCGTCAGATATTATCTTTAACTAGAGATATCTGGAGCACGACAAGGGGGGGCTAAATTAGGAAGTTTTTTAACTATGATTCATACTGAATAATATTGGGATCGCGTAAACCAATTATCAAAAGACAAAAAATAGTTTCAAGAAATTTTTTTTTAGTTTGAAAGTATAAAGTAAAAATATTAAATATATATATATCTTTAATATTTTTACTTTTTTTTGATTGAATTTTTTTTGTATTGTTTTGATTTCTGGAGTTATTCATTTTTTATTAATTGAATAAATGATGATAGAAGGATTCTTACTCAAAAAATCTTTGAATTGCATTTTATTTTAAATGATTCTTGATTTATCGTCATCGTGGTTCTAGTATGAATCTGAGGTTTCAATTGATTTCTAGGATTTTAACAAGAGAATCTCTATCAATCACTATTAACTAAAAAAGCAATAGTAAAGAAAAGAGTACATACACAAATACCAAATCACTGGAATAAAAAAAATGGATAAAAAGAAATTTCAAAAGGCCTAGATATATTGAGAAAGGGGACAAATGAGCCGATTTGAAATTTTAGCATTATAACCCCAAAGAATAAGTTTCTAGTTTATCTTTTTTAAATGGAGTGAATAATCATTTTCATAGAGGATTTGTTCATTTTATAACTAGAACGGTATAGGATTAATGTAAATTCATTTACAGTCTATCTTCATGTTTTAACCTAGTTTTTTATTTACCTATTCTTTTATTTGGGTTGTTCTGTTTGAGCTGTACGAGAATAAATGCTCATATACAGTTCTCGGGGGGGGTCTTTTTAATTTACCTATCCCAATAAGATTTATGATTGGTTCGAAGAACGTCTCGAGATTCAGGCCATTGCTGATGATATAACTAGTAAATATGTTCCTCCCCATGTCAATATCTTTTATTGTTTAGGAGGAATTACGCTTACTTGTTTTTTAGTACAAGTCGCTACAGGATTTGCTTTGACCTTTTACTATCGTCCAACCATTGCCGAGGCTTTTGCTTCGGTTCAATACATAATGACTGAAGCTAACTTTGGTTGGTTAATACGATCAGTACATCGCTGGTCGGCAAGTATGATGGTTTTAATGATGATTCTGCACGTATTTCGTGTCTATCTCACAGGTGGTTTTAAAAAACCTCGTGAATTGACTTGGGTTACTGGTGTAGTTCTTGGAGTTTTGACCGCTTCTTTTGGTGTAACTGGTTATTCCTTACCCTGGGACCAAATTGGTTATTGGGCAGTCAAAATTGTAACAGGTGTACCAGACGCTATTCCGGGAATCGGAGCATCCGTGGTAGAGTTATTGCGTGGAAGTGCTAGTGTAGGACAATCCACCTTAACTCGTTTTTATAGTTTACATACTTTTGTATTACCTCTTCTTACTGCTGTATTTATGTTAATGCATTTTCTAATGATACGTAAACAAGGTATCTCTGGTCCTTTATAGATCATTGGGTAGCAAATAGGGATCATAGGTAATTGTATATAATCACTTTTGATTACTTGGGGGAGGGAAAGGATAATTTCATTGCTACAAATATGGATTATTGAAAATAATAAGACATATATTGAGATATTTTCCTTCAACTTATATTATTTAATATGACTTTAAAATGAATAGTTGAGTTGAAGTGAATTCTCCGAAGAAAAAAAAAAGGAATTATGGGAGTGTGTGACTTGAACTATTGATTTGGCCGTGCAGAAATATGTTAGTAACTGCCACATTTGAATTCATCAATAAATGTGTCTTTGTTCCAACCACTGTGTAAACTGTATACAAAAAAAAAAAAAATACAAAAGATAGGCTGGTCGCTTGAAAAGAATTTTTTCGATGATCAAATGAC